CCCCATGGGGGCGGTGAAGGGAGAGCCCCAATTGGTAGAAAAAAACCCACAACCCCTTGGGGTTATCCTGCGCTTGGAAGAAGAAGTAGGAAAAGGAAAAAATATAGTGATAGTTTTATTCTTCGTCGCCGTAAATAGGAATATGGAAAATCGAATTTTTTGAATTTATTTGAAATAATGTGATGGGCGAACGACGGGAATTGAACCCGCGCATGGTGGATTCACAATCCACTGCCTTGATCCACTTGGCTACATCCGCCCCTTATCTTATCTAATCTAGCTAACTTATCTAATCTAGATAAAGGATTTTCTCTGTTTTCCATTCATCATTATTGTATTTATTCTGACCTCCATACTTAGATCGAGATATTGGACATAGAATGCCAATCTTTAAAATGTAAAAAAAGGGAGTAATCAGCTGTGACACGTTCACTAAAAAAAAATCCTTTTGTAGCTAATCATTTATCGGGAAAAATTGAAAAACTCAACATGAGGGAGGAGAAAGAAATAATAGTAACTTGGTCTCGGGCATCTACCATTATACCCACAATGATTGGCCATACAATCGCTATTCATAATGGAAAGGAACATTTACCTATTTATATAACAGATCGTATGGTAGGTCACAAATTGGGAGAATTCGCCCCTACTCTGACTTTCGCGAGACATGCAAGAAACGATAATAAATCTCGTCGTTAAGTTAATTTGAATTAATATTAAGTTAATATATATTAACTTAACTTAATCTTAATATATATATTTAAGTTAATTAAGAATAGAGAAATTTCGAAAAAAAAATAGATGTGAATCAAACAAAGGTGAGGGATAACCCTATGATAAAGAACTCAAGTTCGGGTAGAGGTAGAGAAGTAAAAGTTTTAGCTCAACATATATCTATGTCGGTTTTCAAAGCACGAAGAGTAATTGATCAGATTCGCGGACGTTCCTATGAGGAAACACTTATGATACTGGAACTCTTGCCTTATCGAGCATCTTATCCCATTTTAAAATTGGTTTATTCTGCAGCAGCAAATGCTAATCATAACATGGGTTTGAACGAAGCTGATTCATTCATTAGTAAAGCCGAAGTCAATAAGAGTACTATTGTTAAAAAATTAAGACCCCGAGCGAGAGGACGTAGTTATCCGATAAAAAGACCCAGGTGTCATATAACAATTGTATTAAAAGAAAAATCGAAATCATTTTTAGATCCATCTAAAATTTAGATTCATATTCAAAAAATATGGATGAAAAAATAATAAAATAGAAAAATATGGGACAAAAAATAAATCCACTTGGTTTCAGACTTGGTACAACCCAAGGTCATCATGCCTTTTGGTTCGCACAACCAAAAAATTATTCCACGGGTCTACAGGAAGATGAAAAAATACGGAATTGTATCAAGAACTATGTACAAAAGAATAGGAGAATATCCTCAGGTTTCGAAGGAATTGCACGTATAGAAATAAAAAAAAAAATAGATTTGATCCAGGTCATAATCTATATTGGATTCCCAAATTTATTAATAGAGGGGCAAACACGAGGAATCGAAGAATTGCAGATAAATGTACAAAAGGAGTTTCATTCTGTAAACCGAAGACTCAACATTGCTATCACAAGAGTTGAAAAACCTTATGCACAACCTAATATTCTTGCAGAATATATAGCTTTACAATTAAAAAATAGAGTTGCGTTTCGAAAGGCAATGAAAAAAGCTATTGAATTAACTGAACAAACGGATACAAAAGGAATTCAAGTACAAATTGCGGGTCGTATCGACGGAAAAGAAATTGCCCGTGTCGAATGGATCAGAGAGGGTAGAGTTCCCCTACAAACAATTCGCGCTAAAATTGATCATTGTTCCTATACAACTCGAACTATCTATGGAGTATTAGGCATAAAAATTTGGATATTCGTAGACGAAGACTAATTTACCTTGTCTTCCCATTAGGGCCAGTGATCGAACAAAAAATGACAAACTTTTTCATTCTTTTTCCGTTAAATAAAAAAAATGAGCCATTCTAATTCTATAAGGTTGAATAAAAATTAGATTTTCCATTTGGTATAATTGCTATGCTTAGTGTGTGACTCGTTAGTTTTTTCTGTAGAGTTTAAAGTTGGAATTCAAAAAGGAAAGATTTCTACTAATTCCTACTAAAAACTTAGTAATTATATAACATTAACTAATAACCAACTTATTGCTTCGTATTATCGCGATCCCCCAAAACAGTCACTATATGAATGCGTGAAACATATAGTTGTAGCAACTGATATTTTGTCTATAAAAAAAATCTTATTATGGATTGTGAAGCAAAAATAAAGGGATGTGGATAAATGGAAGGATGATAGAAAGAAAGAACAAAAATATCAATGATATAGGATTCCAATATGTATGGTCTATGAATCATGTCATAAAAGGCAGTGTGAGAAAGCATCAATACTGAATAATTAGTAATTCGAATTACTAATTCGAAATAAAAAAATGCAAATATTACGAATTCAATATTATTAATTATTAAATATTAATATTTCATATTAATATATAGAATAAAATTCGAAATAATAAAGAGCCTCGGGTTAATAAAAACTAAGGAAATTGACTCGGGAACGAATTTTCTGGAACGCTCCATTGCAGAGGTCGGACCTACCCATTAATGGAGAAGCTATGGGAACGACAAAACCTGTGACTGCATAGGATTCTATTGAAAATGAATCCTAATAATTCATTGGGTGGGATGGCGGAACGAACCAATAAAAATTTGATTTATTCTGAGAGGTCATGGTTTAAACCTACGAATGAAACAGGAAAGAGTAAATATTCGCCCGCGAAACCTCTATTTAGTGGATTACACTATTTTGGCATAATTCGAGAGAGATAAAAACAAGGAAAAGATTCGTTATAAAAAACGGAAGTATTACATTCTGTATAAATATACATAAATAGACACATGTTTAGCTATATTGTATATCTTCTACCTACATCTTCCTATGTAACAAATTACATATCAATAAAAACCATTACTTAGTACTTAGTGTATTATCTATTAATGTGTATCTATAATCTTCTGTAACATTATTGAATTTGAATCCTTTCATTCGCGAGGAGCTGGATGAGAAGAAATTCTCATGTCCGGTTCTGCAGTAGAGATGGAATTAAGAAACAACCATCGACTATAACCCCAAAAGAACCAGATTTCGTAAACAACATAGAGGAAGAATGAAGGGAATATCTTGTCGAGGCAATCATATTAGTTTTGGCAGATACGCTCTTCAGGCACTTGAACCCGCTTGGATCACAGCTAGACAAATAGAAGCAGGACGAAGGGCAATGACACGATATGCGCGTCGAGGTGGAAAAATATGGGTACGTATATTTCCCGACAAACCTATTACACTAAGACCTGCGGAAACACGTATGGGTTCGGGTAAAGGATCCCCCGAATATTGGGTATCCGTTGTTAAACCGGGTCGAATACTTTATGAAATGGGTGGAGTATCAGAAACTGTAGCTAGAGCAGCTATCGCAATAGCTGCGCGCAAAATGCCTATACGAACTCAATTTCTTATTTCAGGATAGAGATGTAGAACTACACAAAAAGGGGTATTGAGGATGAAAAAACAACCGCAAGTTTATTTATTTCTGGACGGACAATATTTCTTTTTTTTCTTTCACCCTTTTGCATTGAAATAACAGATTGAAATAAAAATGATATGATTCAACCTCAGACCCTTTTGAATGTAGCGGATAACAGCGGCGCTCGAAAATTGATGTGTATTCGAATCATAGGAGCTGGTAATCAACAATATGCTCATATTGGTGATGTTATTGTTGCTGTCATCAAAGAAGCAGTTCCCAATATGCCTTTAGAAAGATCAGAAGTAATTAGAGCTGTAATTGTACGTACATGTAAAGAACTCAAACGTGAAAACGGTATCATAATACGATATGATGACAATGCTGCAGTTGTCATTGATCAAGAAGGAAATCCAAAAGGAACTCGAGTTTTTGGGGCGATCGCCCGGGAATTGAGACAGTTGAATTTTACTAAAATAGTTTCATTAGCTCCTGAAGTCTTATAAAGACTAGTAGATGAGACTATGATATAGTAGGGTATCTGAAATAGATCAAATTAGTAGATTGTGGTTCACGTATATACTTTATAATAATTAATTCCAAATTCAAACAAAGAAAAAAGGAAACATGTTGATTAGCTCAAAATTAGGAGGAACCTATAATTATAGTTCGTCATGAGTAGGGACACTATTTCCGATCTAATAACTTCTATAAGAAATGCTGATATGGATACAAAAAGAACGGTTCGAATAGCATCTACAAATATCACCGAAAACATTGTAAAAATACTTCTACGAGAAGGTTTTATTGAAAACGTTCGGAAACATCAGGAAAGTAACAAATATTTCTTGGTTTCAACTCTGCGACATAGAAAGAATGGAAAAAGAATATATAGAACTAGAACCGTTTTAAAGCGTATCAGCCGACCGGGCTTACGAATTTATTCCAACTATCAACGAATTCCTAAGATTTTAGGCGGAATGGGAATTGTAATTCTTTCTACGTCTCGAGGTATAATGACAGATCGAGAAGCGCGACTAGAAAGAATTGGAGGAGAAATGTTGTTTTGTATATGGTAATCCTCCCTTTCTAGTATCCGAATTTTATCTCTAACTTCCTATTTGTAAAATAGAGAGGAAAAGTAAGTTATATAACTCTTCCTCCATTAGTTGATACTTCAAGGAGGTTACCTGGAATGAAAGAACAAAAATTGATTCATGAAGGTTTAATTACTGAATCACTTCCCAACGGTATGTTCCGGGTCCGTTTAGATAATGAAGATCTAATTCTAGGATATGTTTCAGGGAGGATCCGGCGCAGTTTTATACGGATACTACCGGGGGATAGAGTAAAAATTGAAGTAAGTCGTTATGATTCAACCAGGGGACGTATAATTTATAGACTTCGCAACAAAGATTCGAACGAT